TACGCCCTCTGCTTGAATCATAACGACTTACTTCAATTTTTACTCTATCTCCTGGCAGTATCCGTATAAAACTACGTCGGATCTTTCCTGAAACATAACCTAAAATAAGATCCTCATTATCTAAACGAACCCGGAACATACCATTGGGAAGCGATTCAGTAATTAAACCCTCATGAATCCATTTTTGTTCTTTCATTCCGGGTAAAACCTCCTTAAAGTATTAACTAATGTAGGAGGAACAAGATTATACACCTCGCATTTTTTTTTAGTTTTTTTTTCACAACAAATAGGAAGTTTCGTATCCAATGCGGATATAAGAAGTATTACCATATATAACACAAAATTTCTCCGCCTATTCCTTTTAGTCGAGCCTCTCGGTCTGTCAGTATACCTTGAGAAGTGGAAAGAATTACAATTCCCATTCCGCCTAAAATTCTAGGAATTCTTTGATAGTTAGAATAGATTAGTAAACCAGGCCGGCTGATCCGTTTTAAATTTAAAAGATTTCTATAGGGTCCTTTTCTATTTCGTTTATGTCGCAGGGTTGAAACCAAAAAATATTTGTCGCTTTCTCGATGTTTCCTCACATTTTCAATAAAACCTTCTCGTAAAAGTATTTTAACAATGTTTTCGGTGATATTAGCAGATGCTATTCGAAGGACTCTTTTTCTATCCATATCAGCATTGCGTATAGAAGTTAATATGTCAGCAATAGTGTCCTTACTCATAATGGAGTAAAATTCTTGTTGCCCAAAAATTTTGATATAATCAACATGTTTTTTGCTTTTTTTACTTATTTTATTTGTTTATGAGTAAAAATTATATTATTAAATTAAAGGTATATGCGTAAAACACAATCTACTAAATTAATTTGAATCTATTTCTTTCTAATACCCTACTATAACTATATCATAGTCTCATCTTATATTTTAAGACTATTTAAGACTATTATAATACCTCGGGCGCCAATGAGACTATTTTAGTAAAATTTAAATGCCTCAATTCCCGGGCGATTGCACCAAAAACGCGAGTTCCTTTAGGATTTCCTTCTTGATCAATGACAACTGCGGCATTGTCATCATATCGTATTAGCATACCGTTTTCACGTTTCAATTCCTTACGGGTACGTACAATTACAGCTCTGACCACTTCTGATCTTTCTAGGGGCATATTTGGTACTGCTTCTTTAATCACAGCAACAATAACGTCACCAATATAAGCATATCGACGATTACTAGCTCCTATGATTCGAATACACATCAATTCTCGAGCCCCGCTGTTATCTGCTACATTCAAATGTGTCTGAGGTTGAATCATTTTTTTATTTGTTGTTTCAATGCAAAAAAAAGAAAGAAATATTCTTTGTCAAAAAAAAAAAAAGAAACCTTGCCTTTTTCATTCCCAGGCTCTATTTTCTTTAGTTATACATTCTTATACCAAAATAATAAATTGAGTTTTGATAGGCATTTTGGACGCTGCTATTGAAATTGCTTTTCTGGCTATATTTTCTGCGACTCCGCCCATTTCATAAAGTATTCGACCTGGTTTAACAACAGCTACCCAATATTCAGGAGAGCCCTTACCCGAACCCATACGTGTTTCTGTGGGTCTTACTGTAACCGGTTTGTCGGGAAATATACGTACCCATATTTTTCCACCACGACGCGCATTTCGTGTCATTGCCCGGCGCCCCGCTTCTATTTGTCTAGATGTGATCCAAGCGGGTTCAAGCGCTTGAAGAGCATATTTACCGAAACTAATATGGTTACCTCGATAAGACATTCCCTTCATTCGTCCTCTATGTTGTTTACGGAATCTGGTTCTTTTGGGGTTATAGTCGATGGTTGTTTCTGAATTCCATCTCTACTACAGAACCGGACGTGAGAGTTTCGTCTCATCCAGCTCCTCACGAATAAAAGGATTCAAAATATTTAATTTGAATTGAAATATGTTTAATGAATAATAGATGAAATTGCGAGATTCTTTGATATTTCATCTAATCTATTAGTCATTTGTATATACCTTGTTTAGGTATTTTGAATATATAACTAAACATATTAAATATATATTTCTATTTATTTTTATCAAAAATATTCATCAAAAATAAAAAATATTCTTTTTTTTTTAGAACATAATGAATGCTTATTTTTTCATTTTATCGTATCGGATTGCCCTAAATCCAAAATTTAGTAATCCAAAAAATAACGTTTTCGCGGGCGAATATTTACTCTAATATCTATTTAAGTTGTAAGGTTAGTTCATTACGTCTCAGATCAGAATAGATAAATTATTTCTTGGTTCCTTTCGCCATCCCGACCAATGAATTGTTAGGCTTTGGTTTCAATAAAATCTTCTGCATTCATGGGTTCCATCGTTCCCATCGCTTCTTGTTTAATGGTTAGGTCTTAATTTAATTCTACAACGGAGCTCTTAATTAAATTTGTTCTTGAGTCAATTTTCTTAGTCTTTATTGGCTCAGAGCTCTTGGGTTTTTTGTTCT